TAAAGGTCCCACACTATTGGTTGATAGAGAATCAAAGGGGATTTACCAAAGAATAACGAAATGCTATGGTTCTTACATATAATTTATTTTTATTCAGAAGTAATTCGCGGGATCTTGCACCCTTTTCTTAGTTAGATTCTTAGTTAGTTAGAACAGAAAAAGGTACAGCTGGTTGGATCCAACCGATTCTTGAAATAAACAACTCGCACACACTCCCTTTCCAAAAAAGATCAATACACCAATCACTACACTTAGATTTATTGGATTTGTTGCTAAAATATCGGTATTAACCCCGAAACTCCCGGCAGATGGCCAGTGGCCTAAAGAAAGGAAAGAATCGGTTACATTTTTCATATGATCTCCTCTTATATAGACTAAAAAACCGAACAGAGTTATTTTTTTATTACCTCTTTTCTTCTTTTATTCTATATTCTATTTGTTTATTTCCTATTTTAAAATCGAGTTAAATTAAAGAATATTCGAATTATAAACTAAACTACGAACTGCTCCTTTTGTTACAACATTTCCCCAAAATTGTTTTCCTTGGACTACGGACGGGAAGGATGAAAGCGAGTTGGTATGCTAATTCCTCACCCGCAAATCAGCCCTTCCCGTAGGTTATTTTCTCAAAAAATACGTAATTGTAGGAGTTTAATTTGGATATAATTCGAAAAAGCAAACGACAAGTCCAAGCCAATAAAATATGAAAAAATAAAAAATTTTCATATTTCTAAAATTAAACAAAAGGATTCGCAAATAAAAGTGCTAATGCTACAACCAGTCCATAAATTGTTAAAGCTTCCATAAACGCTAGACTAAGCAATAGAGTGCCTCGTATTTTTCCCTCAGCTTCAGGCTGTCTCGCGATACCCTCTACAGCTTGACCCGCGGCAGTTCCTTGACCAACCCCAGGTCCAATAGAAGCAAGCCCTACAGCCAATCCAGCAGCAATAACAGAAGCGGCAGAAATCAGTGGATTCATGATAAGTTCCTCGTACCAAAAAAAAGAAATGGTTAATGATACAATCAACCAATGAATTATGACTTAATTATTCCGTCGCTAGGATTCATCCAGTCGAAGTAACTAAGAACTTCGAATATAATTATATTATTGAATCATCAGAACTACTTAGATTTATCTTTTTTAGTTTCTATTCGCAGAGCCCTTGTGAACCCATACGACTTCTGCTCTTCCATTTCTTGGTTCCGAACTGTTGAATTATTTCTTGATTTCATCTGTTTATTAATTCACAGTCATAATGAAACAGAAGACTTTTATTGACTATTGAAATCCCTATCTCCTCTCCAATTTCACAGTAATAGAGCAAATTATATCTTTAGTTCATATATAACAAGTCAATATCTAATATCACATATACGTGTTTTTCTTCTATAACGTAAACAAACCAGTCATTCATCTTAAATTGAATTAATTAAGTGTCGAAATAACTACAAAAGTTGGCTTATAGCCATTCAATTATATTACATATACCCCAATCAATTACATATACCTGGTTCTAAACCCAAAATTTTGATGAATCCTTTTTTCGTATTTTCGTAAATTCTTTTCTCCCTTTCCTTTTCTTTATCCTTATTCCCACGGATACAAGGGAAATGGAAAAATGGATTAAGTAAATTATTGCTAAATTATTGCATAGAAATCAAATTATTTTATTGATCTAAGTTCATGCAATTTATTATTTATAATAATTTTCTTTTGGTCAATTCTTGAACAAAAGCAACTGAAACCAGAATTGTTTCGCCCTTTTGTTTAATCACACCACATATCATAAACATATACTACAAGTATTCTTATGCAAAATTCAAACTATTCAATTATTTTATTATTTGAAATTTGACATAGGCTTACCAACATAAAACGAATACTCATTGAGAGGGTTAAATTAAACGGACGGAAGGGTTTAGGAAAAAGATCCTTTAGATCTCTTTCCTTTCTTTTTACAAGTCTCTAATATCGTAACTTTTTTCTATTACTCTAGATTGTATATAGCCCAAATTGTATATTTCCGAAGTAAATACTATCTTGAGCCGCGCATATGGGCTAAAAAAAGACTATTTCAATGATGGCCCTCCATGGATTCACCTATATACGCCGCAGCTAAAGTTGCAAAAATAAGAGCTTGAATACCACTTGTAAATAATCCAAGGAACATGACAGGTATAGGAACCACTGAAGGTACTAAAGAAACAAGAACAACAACGACTAATTCATCAGCTAAGATATTCCCGAAAAGTCGAAAACTAAGTGATAGGGGCTTTGTGAAATCTTCTAAGATGTTGATTGGTAAAAGGATTGGAGTTGGCTGAATATATTTCCCGAAATAACTTAATCCCTTTTTGCTAAGACCCGCATAGAAATATGCCACTGACGTAAGTAAAGCCAAAGCTACAGTAGTATTTATATCATTCGTGGGTGCGGCTAACTCTCCATGAGGTAATTGTATTATTTTCCAAGGTAAAAGAGCTCCTGACCAATTAGAAACAAAAATAAATAGAAACATAGTTCCAATAAAAGGAACCCAAGGACCGTACTCTTCGCCAATTTGAGTTTTACTTACATCTCGAATAAATTCAAGAACATATTCGAAGAAATTCTGCCCGCCAGTCGGAATAGTTTGCGGGTTACGAACAGCTATAGCGGCTGAACCTAATAAGATAGCAATTACAACCCAAGAAGTAATAAGTACTTGACCGTGGACCTGGAAACTCCCTATTTGCCAATAGAAATGTTGGCCTACTTCCACACCGGATATATCGTATAACCCCTTTAGTGTGTTGATGGAACATGATAGAACGTTCATATTGCCCTCTAAAAAAATCAAACTTTAAATAAAAATTTTTTGATTCAACCACCTGCCTACTTGAATCGGATATTTTGAATACTAACTAAACTAACTAATTACATAATATCCCCAGTTCTTTTTATTTCTTTTTTAGAATTAAGAAAAAAGAGTAAGCTATTCCCGAAATCTATGGGACTTCCGAAGTAAGTTATTTATCTTATTATTAATCAAGGATTTCTTATATAGCTAGAACGCCCTTCACAAATTGCGAATACTAATTTGTTAAGAATTAATCGGATTGAAGATATAGCGTCATCATTTGCTGGAATCGAAATATCTGCGATATCGGGGTCACAATTTGTATCGATTAAACAAATTGTTGGAATTCCCAAAGTGATACACTCTCGCAAGGCCGTATATTCTTCGTGCTGATCGACGATGATTACAATATCGGGTAACCCTGTCATATATTTAATTCCGCCCAGATATGTTTGCAAGCGAGATAATTGTCTTTTCAGCATAGCTTCATCTCTTTTCGGAAGACGGTTGAATTTCCCCATTTTTTGTTCCATTCTTAAGTCCCGGAACTTATAAAGCCTGGTTTCAGTAGTGGACCAATTCGTTAACATACCGCCAAGCCATTTTTTATTAACATAATGACACCGGGCCCTTATTGCAGCCCACGCTACTGAATCAGCTGCTTTATTTTTGGTACCAACAATTAAGAATTGTTTTCCCCTACTTGCCGCATCAAAAATCAAATCACAAGCTTCTGATAAAAAACGGGCAGTTTTAGTAAGATTTATAATATGAATACCTTTACGCTTTGCAGAAATATAAGGTGCCATTTTTGGATTCCATTTCCTAGTACCATGGCCAAAATGAACTCCTGCCTCCATCATCTCTTCCAAACGGATGTTCCAATATCTTCTTGTCATTTCTCCCCACACCCTCTTTCTTTTTTTGAAAAAAAAAAAAAGAGGGAACCCTGAAACTGAAATAAATAATTGTTCCGACGGAACTTTCTCTTCTACCGTAGATAGACAACCAAAACTTTTTATTCATTATTATCTTTTCATTTTTTTGATTACCAAATAATAATAATAAAGATAGTGAAAAGGATGAACTTAGGAGTCATTAAATCCTATAAATGATTCTTTTAGTGTATCATGGAAATTCTTTGATAAGGGACGAATCCAATAATTTTCTGTGGTGGAACAAAATATCTCGCATTTCCCCCCCGAATAGATTCTTTTTTTTTGTTTCCAAAGGAATGTTGTTATGTTGTTTTGAAGGGTATACTAATCCTTTGAATCCGGTACCAACAGGTATCATCCCCCCCAAAACAACGTTCTCTTTCAGACCCTTCAACCAATCAATACGGCCCCGGAGAGCCGCCCTTGCTAAAACCCGAGCAGTTTCTTGAAAACTTGCCTCAGATATGAAACTTTGAGTATTGAGCGATGCTCTTGTTATTCCCAATAAGATGGCTCGGTAACAGATCGCTTCTTCTAAAGCGCGCCCCATTCGTTCCGCTCGTAACAATCCAATTAGTTCTCCAGGTGAAAAAACATTAGACATTCCATCTTCTGAAACCAAAACCTTTGATGTTATTTGACGTACAATAATTTCTATATGCCTATTATGAATCTGCACCCCCTGGGATCGATAAACTTTTTGTATCTTATTAACCAAAGAGATACGGCTTTGCACTATAGTTAGTTCAGCACCAATCAAAAATCCCCAGGGAATTCCAAGAATTCTTGTTATACATTCGTTCCAAACCTCAATCCTTTTTTCTAGATTCATCGATATTGAATCGATCGAACGCACTTCTAATACCTGTTCCACTTTTGGAAGACCCTGCGTTATATCACCAGATCTCGATTTTTCATAAAAAAATGTAACTAAAGTTTCTCCTTCGTAAAGGATTTCCCCATAATGGCCATGAACAGTTGCTCCCGGGGTGGCCAAAAAAGGCTTAGCGGATCGTATTACTATAGAGTCAACTTGAACAAGTATAACTTGACCCGATTTTAGGCGGGGTCTGTTTTTGGCTATACATACATTTTCACAAATCAACTGCCCAAGACTCATTATTGTAGATGTCTTTTCACAACAATTATGATCGAGAAAATACCAATTCAAATGGAATGGATTCAAAAAAATATTACTGGAGAGGTCGGGATTATAAAT